GATGAATGTACAAAAAGAATTTAATTCTGTAAACCGGAGACTCAACATTGCTATCACAAGAATTGAAAAGCCTTATGGACAACCTAATATTCTTGCAGAATATATAGCTTTACAATTAAAAAATAGAGTCTCATTTCGAAAGGCAATGAAAAAAGCTATTGAATTAACTGAACAAACGGGTACAAAAGGAATTCAAGTGCAAATTGCAGGGCGTATCGACGGAAAAGAGATTGCACGTGTCGAATGGATCAGAGAAGGCAGGGTTCCCCTACAAACAATTCGCGCTAAAATTGATCACTGTTCCCATACAATTAGAACTATCTATGGAGTCTTAGGCATCAAAATTTGGATATTTGTAAACCAAGAATAAGGAAAATAAAAAATAATAAGAATGGACCTTTCTTTATCTCGCCATTCTGCTCATCGATAGAAAAAATTTAGAAACTCTTTTCTCCTTTTTTTTTTTTGTTCTTAATCAACGAACAATTCTAATTCTATAAGGTTTAATAAAAATTTGATTTATCCTTTATTTAATTTATATTTTAGTATAATTGCTATGCTCAGTGTGTGACTCGTTAGTTTTTTCTTTAGAGTTGAGAATTGAAATTGAAAAAAAAATAGGCTAACCCCACTATAAACTTAGTAACTATCAAAACTAAAGAAATTCAAAACTAATAACCAACTTATTGCTTCGTATTATCGAGATCCCAAGAAACAGTCACTATATGACTGAATCTATCATATAGTTGTAGCAACTGAAATTCTTTTCATAAAAAAGAAATCTGATTATGAATTGTGAAAAAAAAAAGGGATGTAGAAAAAAGGAAGGATGATAGAAAGAGAGAATAAAGATCTCAATGATATATGATTCCCATATGTATGGTTTATGAAAAATTACCCTATAAAAAAGGCAGTGTTATAAAGCATCAACATAAATATACAAATAAATATACAATTACAATACAATAGAATAAGTAATATACAAAAATATACAAATACAAAAAAAAAAAAAAATAGAAATATAGAATAGAAGAAAATAGAATAAATATAATAAAAGAAATGAAATTCAAATTTCAAATAATAATATAAATAATCTAATAAATATGGATAATATAGTCTATTATGTATGTAATAAGATAGAAAAATAAGATAGATAAAGAAAGAATAAGATATCAAATAGCAAAGATAGAAAAATAGATAATATAAATAATACAAAATAAAGAATAATTTAATTGAGCTTCGGGTTAAGAAAAACTGAGGAGATTGACTCGGAAACAAATAACAGATTTTGTTGAGAGCTCCATTGCAGAGTTCAGGCCTAAACATTAATGGAGAAGCTATGGGAACGATGGAACCTGTGACTACATAGGATTTTCTTGAAAACAAATCAATCCTAATGATTCATTGGGTAGGATGGCGAAATGAACCAAGAAAAAATGGATTTCTTATGAATGGTCATGAATTGACCCTACAAATGAAGGAGGAAAGAGTCAATATTCGCCCGCGAACCCTTTCTTTCTTTTTCTAATTTCATTTATTGGATGACTATTGGCGTAATTCAATATAAATAGAGGTAAAGTAAAATACTTTAGGAATTTTGAGAAAAGAAAGAAGCATTATAAAACGTCTACTTATCTAGTTATATATACAGTACAGCTTAACAAATTAAATAGAAAAAGATTAGTATATTCTTTTCATTTTGATAGAATGAAATACATAAATAAATGCGTATGTATAATATTCTTGAATCATTTCATTCGCGAGGAGCTGGATGAGAAGAAACTCTCATGTCCGGCTCTGCAGTAGAGATGGAATTCATAAACAACCATCAACTATAACCCCAAAAGAACCAGATTTCGTAAACAACATAGAGGTAGAATGAAGGGAATATCTTGCCGAGGCAATCATATTTGTTTTGGCAGATACGCTCTTCAGGCACTTGAACCTGCTTGGATCACAGCTAGACAAATAGAAGCAGGGCGAAGAGCAATGACACGATATGCGCGTCGTGGTGGAAAGATATGGGTACGTATCTTTCCCGACAAACCTGTTACTGTAAGACCTACAGAAACGCGTATGGGTTCGGGCAAGGGATCCCCCGAATATTGGGTATCCGTTGTTAAACCGGGCCGAATACTTTATGAAATGAGTGGAGTATCAGAAACTGTAGCCAAAATTGCTATGGAAATAGCTGCATGCAAAATGCCTATACGAACTCAATTTCTTATTTCAGGATAGGTAAACAAAAGTAAAAGAAGAAGGAACATTGAGAATGAAAAAAAAACCACAGATTTCTTTATCTCTGGACAGACAATATTTCTTTTTTCCATTATCCCTTGCATTGAAATAATCAAATAAAAATGATATGATTCAACCTCAGACCCTTTTGAATGTAGCGGATAACAGCGGAGCTCAAGAATTGATGTGTATTCGAATCATAGGAACTGGTAATCACCGATATGCTCATATTGGCGATGTTATCGTTGCTGTAATCAAAGAAGCAGTGCCCAACATGCCTCTAGAAAGATCAGAAATAATTAGAGCTGTGATTGTACGCACGTGTAAAGAACTCAAACGTGACAACGGCATGATAATACGATATGATGACAATGCAGCGGTTATCATTGATCAAGAAGGAAATCCAAAAGGAACTCGAATTTTTGGTGCGATTGCTCGGGAATTGCGACAGTTGAATTTTACTAAAATAGTTTCATTAGCACCCGAAGTATTATAGATGAAAATAGGATAGATCCTATCTATATATCTATATATAGAATATTAAAATATCTGAAATAGATCCGATTAATAGATTGTGTCTCATGCATATATTTGAAATTTATAATAATTTTTTAGAATTTAATAATTTCAAAAAAAAAAAATTAAATAAAAACTAAAACAAAAAATAAGCATGTTGATTATATCAAAACGAGGAGGCACCAATAACTATAGTTCGTCATGGGTAGGGACATTATTGCCGATATAATAACTTCTATAAGAAATGCTGACATAGATCAAAAGGGAAGAGTTAAAATAGTATCTACTAATATCACTAAAAACATTGTAAAAATACTTTTACGAGAAGGTTTTATTGAAAACGTTCGAAAACATCAAGAAAGTCAAAAAAATTTCTTGGTTTCAACCTTACGACATAGAAAGACTAGGAAAGGAAATAAAATAATTTTAAAGCGTATCAGCCGACCCGGTCTACGAATCTATTCCAACTATCAACGAATTCCTAAGATTTTAGGTGGAATGGGAATTGTAATTCTTTCTACTTCTCGAGGTATAATGACAGATCGAGAAGCTCGACTAGAAAAAATTGGAGGAGAAATTTTGTGTTATATATGGTGATTCTCCTGAAGTACCCTAAGTTTCTCTCGAACTTACTAGTTGTAAAATAGAGAGGAGAAGTGAATTATAGAACTCTTCCTCTATTAGTTGATACTTAAAGGGGGTTCCCTGGAATGAAAGAACAAAAATTGATTCATGAGGGTTTAATTACTGAATCACTTCCCAACGGTATGTTCCGAGTTCGGTTAGATAATGAAGATTTAATTCTAGGTTATATTTCAGGGAGAATCCGGCGCAGTTTTATACGTATACTACCCGGAGATAGAGTCAAAATCGAAATGAGTCGTTATGATTCAACCAGGGGACGTATAATTTATAGACTTCGCAAAAAAGATTCGAACGATTAGATCATTCTTTTAAACATTCTTTTTGTAGGGATATAATATAATTCGAAGTTCAAAAATCCAATAAACTGATTCTTGTTTCCAACAAAATAGATTCAGAATGAAAGTAAGGAATTAGAAATATGAAAATAAGGGCTTCTGTTCGTAAAATTTGTGAAAAATGTCGCTTGATTCGTAGGCGGGGACGAATTATAGTCATTTGTTCCAATCCGAGACATAAACAGAGACAGGGGTAATTCTTCTCAAGTTCTAAATCAAGAACTTTTTAAAAGAAAAAACCATGTACATGTAAAAAGAAAGAAGAAAGGATTCGTTTTCATATGAAATGGATATCCCCGTATCTTTCTGATTCTTTTTTATTTTATAATATGATCTAATAAAATATGACAAAACCTATAGCAAAAATTGGTTTACGTAAGAATGCACGTATTGGTTCAAATAAGAATGAACGTAGAATACCAAAAGGAGTTATTCATGTTCAAGCGAGTTTCAACAATACTATTGTAACTGTTACAGACGTACGAGGTCGGGTGGTTTCTTGGGCTTCCGCAGGTACTTCTGGATTCAGAGGCACAAGAAAAGGAACACCCTATGCTGCTCAAGCCGCGGCATTTAATGCTATTCGTACATTAGTTGATCAGGGTATGCAACGAGCAGAAGTTATGATAAAGGGTCCAGGTCTCGGAAGAGATGCGGCATTACGAGCCATTCGTAGAAATGGGATGCTATTAAGTTTCGTACGTGATGTAACACCCATGCCGCATAATGGATGTCGCCCCCCTAAAAAAAGACGTGTGTAGAAATAAGAATTCAAGAGATTCCAAGAGAAATAAATGATTCAATGATCTGATCCAATAATCATAAATAAAAGAAAAATAATAGTATGGTTCGAGAAGAAGTAGCAGGATCCACTCGAACACTACAGTGGAAATGTGTTGAATCAAGAGTAGACAGCAAGCGTCTTTATTATGGTCGTTTCGTTCTGTCCCCGCTTATGAAAGGTCAAGCCGATACCATAGGTATTGCCATGCGAAGGGCTTTACTTGGAGAAATAGAAGGAACCTGTATCACACGTGCAAAATCTGAAAATGTGCTGCATGAATATTCTACGATAGCAGGTATTGAAGAATCAGTACATGAGATTTTAATGAATTTGAAAGAGATTGTATTGAGAAGTAATCTCTATGGAGTTAGGGACGCATCCATTTGCGTCAGGGGTCCCAAATACATAACAGCTCAAGATATCATCTCACCACCTTCTGTAGAAATAGTTGATACGACACAGCATATAGCTAACCTGACAGAACCAATTGATTTGTGTATTGAATTACAAATCAAGAGAGATCGCGGATATCGTATGAAATCCACAAATGACTCTCACGATGGAAGTTATCCTATAGATATTGTATCTATGCCTGTTCGAAATGCGAATCATAGTATTCATTCTTATGGGAATGGGAATGAAAAACAAGAGATACTATTTCTAGAAATATGGACAAATGGAAGTTTAACTCCTAAAGAAGCACTTTATGAAGCTTCTCGTAATTTGATTGATTTATTGATTCCTTTTCTACATGCAGAGGAAGAGGACATGAATTTCGAGGAAAATGAAAACAGATGGAATTTACCCCTTTTTTCCTTTCAAGACAGATTCACTAATTTCAAGAAAAAAAAAGGAATTCCATTGACATGTATTTTTATTGACCAATCAGAATTGTCTTCCAGGACCTATAATTGTCTCAAAAGGTCCAATATACATACATTATTGGACCTTTTGAGTCACAGTCAAGAAGATCTTTTAAAAATGGAATATTTTCGCATAGAAGATGTAAAACAGATATTGGGCACTTTACAGAAACATTTTGCAATCAATTTACCTAAGAAAAAGTTTTCATTTTAAATCCATTGGACTTTTTTCATTTTTTTGTTTTTAAGAAAGAAAAAAGAATAGAATGAGTTTTTAATCTCCGACACGATCCATATATTTGCAGAATAGATCATAATAAGATTGATATATATAGGGAAGATCCAGAAGGGGATCTTCCTTAGATACCTATGTCATGGTATTTAACGGTTTAATCAATTTGAAAAAGACCTAAAGTTAGGGATTTCTCAATAGGTAAAGTTGCTCCAATACCTAACCAAAGAGCTACTGCGGTACCGATCAAAAAGACTGTTGTAGCTACTGGACGACGAAATGGATTTTGGAATTTATTGACATTCTCCAAAAAAGGTACTGTCAATAATCCTATTGGTACTGAAACCATTAAAAGAACACCCAATAACTTATTGGGTACTGTGCGAAGTATTTGAAATACGGGAAAAAAGTACCATTCGGGTAATATTTCCAACGGAGTTGCAAACGGATCCGCCGGTTCACCGATCATTGACGGCTCTAGGACTGCTAAGCCCACATTACATGCAATAGTGCCTAGAATTACTACTGGAAAAATATATAAAAGATCATTGGGCCATGCAGGTTCTCCATAATAATTATGTCCCATCCCTTTAGCCAATTTAGCTCTTAATACAGGATCATTCAAATCAGGTTTCTTTGTTATTTGGATAGGTGAATTCTTGTGAATCCATCCCCCAAAGGAACCGGACATGATAATTTTTTATCATCCGGCTCGAGCAAGAATAAAAAGAATCACAGAAATAGGTCCATAGAAGATCTATATTTCATACATAATATAGAATGTAGAATGACTCTATGTAAGAAAAGATTTATCAAATTCCATTTCTCCGAGTTGCAACGATTCATTGCAAAGAATTCAGTTCTGGCAACAAGGAAATGCTCAATATCCAAGTAGGCTTACAAATTCGATCATGATCAAGTGCTTTTTGGATTGTCTCATGTCTTTTGGTTGGTATTTATCCCCACAGATTTTATTACATACAAAAATACAAAGTTTTTACTTGTTACTAAGAAAGTATAGCCCCTGTTCTTCCTTAGATCCCTTATTTCACTCCGATAGTATCATAGATCAGGGTCGATGCAGAGGAAATGAATGCATCTACATACTATAAAAAACTTACTACGATTACTATCAAATACTATCAATTAATTATAAATAATTATAAATTATAAGAAAATTACTAAAAAAAAAAAAGAAAAATTAAACAAAGTGGAATAAATAGAACATTGGATCATTCCACATTCTAGGGATCTTACGGAGCCTGTTCATGCATGACATGATTCGGGTATGATCATAGAAAATATTCTCCTCAAGTGAACCGGCCTATCCTATGCTACATACAAGGGACTGACGTAATGGTTGGATGCGGAGACACATTGGGTTATGAATTCCAACGTGGCGGATAAAATCATATATCTGCATGGACCAATCAATAGTTCAAGTCACACACTCCCATAATCCATCCTCTTTTAGGAAAATCTACTTCAATTATACGATTCGTATCAAATAAGAAATACTTCAAAGTTGAATAGAAGTATCCAAATAACATGCCTTATTTTTAAAGAATCCATATTTGTAGCAATGAAAGACTCTTGTTCCTCCCCGATATGATAAATTACAAATATCTATGATCTGCCTTCTCTATAAAGGACCCGAAATACCTTGCTTACGTATCATTGAAAAGTGCATTAACATAAATACGGCAGTAAGAAGAGGCAATACAAAAGTATGTAAACTATAAAAACGAGTCAAAGTGGATTGGCCCACACTAGCACTTCCACGTAATAATTCTACCAAAGGTGATCCTATTATAGGAATAGCTTCAGGCACGCCTGTTACAATTTTTACTGCCCAATAGCCAATTTGGTCCCGAGGTAAGGAATAAC